CTTCTGTATGAAGAAATGATTCATCGAAATAATGAGTCACCATCGATATCGACAGATCTGAGATGGCCAAATGTTCGGGAGTTCCTCTATTCAATCCTTTTCCTTCTTCTTGTTGCTGGATATCTCCTTTTTTCACACCTTATCTTTTTTTCCCGAGCCTATAGTGAGTTACAGAGAGATTTCGCAAGGGCCCAATCTTTGATGATTCCATCATACATCGTGGAGTTGCGAAAACTTCTGGATAGGTACCCTGAACATCATTCTTTAAAGAAGCTCTTTCTAGTTGCTCTGGAAAAATTAGTAGATTATCTAGAAGAACTATGGGTGTCTGCCTCTGGCGGCAAGATGCTATGGGGTGGACGCAAATCTTTTCTTATCCATCTCTTCGATCTCATCAGTATCACACCAAATCCCATCAATCGAATCGCTTTTTTGAAAAATACGAGACATCTAAGTCATACAAGTAAAGAGCTCCATTCATTGATAACAGAGCTAGGGGATTTCTCTTCTCTCTGTTCTGGTCAACGTTATCGTTATGATCAAATAATAGAAAATGTGAACGGTCATTGTTGTTTGATTGACGATAAAATAGAATCCTGGATCGCGAACTGTGATGCGATTGAGGATAAAGAAAGAGAATTCTTGGTTCCGTTTTCCACCTTAACGAGAGAAAAAAGGATTGATCAAATTCTATTGAGTTTGACTCATAGTGATCATTTATCAAAGAATGACTCTGGTTATCAAATGATTGAACAACCGGGAGCAATTTACTTACGACACTTAGTTGACATTCATAAAAAGGATCTAATGAATTATGAGTGCAATACATCCTGTTTAGCAGAAAGACGGATATTCCTTGCTCATTATCAGACAATCACTTATTCACAAACCTCGTGCGGGGCTAATAGTTTTCATTTAGCATCTCATGGAAAACCCTTTTCGCTCCGCTTAGCCCTATCCCCCTCTAGGGGTATTTTAGTGATAGGTTCTATAGGAACTGGACGATCCTATTTGGTCAAATACCTAGCGACAAACTCCTATGTTCCTTTCATTACAGTAGTTCTGAACAAGTTCCTGGATAACAAGACGCCTAACGGTTTTGATATTGACGAGAGTGGCTTTTTTGATGAGTATGGTGACGAGGCGGACGATTACGAGGGCAGTTTTTTTGATTTTTTTTACGATGACAGTGACGATTTTGAGGATAGTGACAGTGACGATTATGAGCCTGGTGATATGGACGATTATGAGCCTGGTGATATGGACGATTTTGTTGATAGCGAGATGACGGAGTTGCTAACTACGACGAATGTGCCACTTGTGTATCAGATGCTGGACGAGGAAATAGACGAATTTTATATCACCCTTCAATTCGAATTAGCAAAAGCAATGTCTCCTTGCATAATATGGATTCCAAACATTCATGATCTGGATTCGAATGAGTCGAATTACTTATCCCTCGGTCTATTAGTGAACCATCTCTCCAGGGATTGTGAAAGATGTTCCACTAAAAATGATATTCTTGTTATTGCTTCGACTCATATTCCCCAAAAAGTGGATCCCGCTCTAATAGCTCCGAATAAATTAAATACATGCATTAAGATACGAAGGCTTCTTATTCCACAACAACGAAAGTGCCTTTTCACCCTTTCATATACTAGGGGATTTCACTTGGAAAAGAAAATGTTCCATACTAATGGATTCGGGTCCACAACCTTGGGTCCCAGTGTACCAGATCTTGTAGCACTTACCAATGAGGCCCTATCGATTAGTATTACACAGAAGAAATCAATTATAGACACTACTACAATTAGATCTGCTCTTCATAGAAAAACTTGGGATTTGCGAGCCGACGTAAGACCGGTTCAGGAGCATGGGATCCTTTTCTATCAGATAGGAAGGGCTGTTGCACAAAATGTACTTCTAAGGAATTGCCCCATAGATCCTATATCTATCTATATCAAGAAGAACTCATGTGACGAAGGGGATTCTGATTTGTACAAATGGTACTTCGAACTTGGAACGAGCATGAAGAAATTAACGATACTTCTTTATCTTTTGAGTTGTTCTGCCGGATCGATCGCTCAAGACCTTTTGTCTCCCCCCGGACCCGATGAAAAAAATAGGATCACTTCTTATGGACTCGTTGAGAACGATTCTGATCTAGTTCATGGCCTATCTGATCTAGTTCATGGTCTATTAGAGTTAGAAGGCGCTCTGGTGGGATCCTCGCCGACAGAAAAAGATTCCAGTCAGTTTGATAATGATGAAGTAGAAGGGACAGAAGAGGAAGTAGAAGGAACAGAAGATGAAGTAGAAGGAACAGAAAAAGATGAAGTAGAAGGGACAGAAAAAGATGAAGTAGAAGGGACAGAAGATGAAGTAGAAGGGACAGAAGATGAAGTAGAAGGAACAGAAAAAGATGAAGTAGAAGGAACAGAAAAAGATGAAGTAGAAGGGACAGAAAAAGATGAAGTAGAAGGGACAGAAGATGAAGTAG